ATCCATTTAATAGATTTTTAATAAAAAAATTATTGTTTATAATAATAATATTAGTTTTTACAACTCTTGAGTTGTCCAATGAATCCGTTGATTCCGAATCGCGGGATAGAGAGACAGATGACGAATTGATTTCTTACCTATGTCACAAGATTTTTGTTAGTATCATCTATAATGAGAATAATAGATGAATCAAAAACTTTCAATTGGTATTTTTACTTATCCATCCACGTATCTTTCAAAAATAGAAACTTAGGGAAGTGCTTTATAAACATATGGATAAAAATAACGTATTTCATTTAGCCTCGTCATGCCTACTATCACTAGTTATTTCGGTTTTCTACTAGCAGTTTTAACTATAACCTCAGCTCTATTTATCGGTCTGAACAAGATACGACTTATTTGATTGAAATTAATTGAATGCACAATTCAAAAAAAGAAACATTTCTGTGGTATTCCATATATTCTATATATTGATATTGTAGAGTTCTTTACCTTGTCAATTCAATTTCCAATTTTTGGTCATTGAGATTCATGGGCAATACAGATTAATATTTTAAGGATAGATATTACCTCTCCTTTTCCTCGTTCAACTAAATTGAAATGATTGAAGTTTTTCTATTTGGAATCGTATTAGGTCTAATTCCTATTACTTTGGCTGGATTATTTGTGACCGCATATTTACAATACAGACGTGGGGATCAGTTGGACCTTTGATTAATTAACAGTTCTTTTTTTGATTGACCTCCTACTTGCTTTATAGGAGGTAAAATTTTTATTTCTGTTGAATTATTTCAGTATAATTTTCGATCTAACAACAACAAGAATCGAATCACGCTCTGTAGGATTTGAACCTACGACATCGGGTTTTGGAGACCCGCGTTCTACCGAACTGAACTAAGAGCGTTTTATTATCAAACTAAATGCAACCCTAATATATCTTGCATACATATATTATCATATAGAATATCATAAAATTAAATAAAAAAAAAAGATTGATTCGGTATATGTATGTTCAATTTTTATGGATCTCAATTGATTCCTCGTTACTGTTCAGAAGATAAGTAATAGGTAGGGATGACAGGATTTGAACCCGTGACATTTTGTACCCAAAACAAACGCGCTACCAAGCTGCGCTACATCCCTTTCAATTGGTCTACAGTGTCATTGTAGAGAATCGCTGTCTTGTTTTCCACATTTTTGATTTATTTCCTCCATTGGTATATACAAATTATCTTGCCATTTCTTCTTTTTTGTCTCATATCATATATAAAATATAATAAAAAGACTTATATACGTATGAAATAATAAATATGAAATCTGCCGTAAAGAAAAATGAATATTTTGGGGGGTGGAAAGCGACATATTTTTTTTAATAAAAAAGGGAATATCTACCGAATTGAACTGTTGTACATTTCAATTTGAATTAGGAATTCCGCGGACAATACAAGCGGTTATTAACTATATATACATTTGATGGTATGTAATACCATTATGTATTACAAATTACTATTACTATAAGGAGGGTTTTAAATGCGAGATCTAAAAACATATCTCTCCGTGGCACCGGTAGTAAGTACTATATGGTTCGGGGCTTTAGCGGGTCTATTAATCGAGATCAATCGTTTATTCCCGGATGCGTTGGTATTCCCATTTTTTTCATTCTAGTTATTGACTTGGGAAGGGGTGAAGAAGATTAGAAAAACAATCAAATATTTGTGACTAATCCCCTTCCCCTTCTTTTTTTTAGAGTTTTTAGACTTAGAATAAGTTAGAAAAGAGAAAGAATCAAAATGGATTCAACCTCAGTTAAACTCGGACTCGGCGCCGGGTTCCAAGTGAGAACGAAAATGAAAATGTGATGGCTAGGGCAACAATATCATACAAGATACTTAAATGAAAAACTGTACTGCGATTCTAAATTTAGAAATCATTGTATTACTATATTTTATATTTGATTGCAACGAAATCTTTCATAATTTTATTTCGAGTTACCAACTTCTCTTTTTTTCTTCATTTTGGATCGGAAAATGGAAGAGTTGCGTGAATCAAAAATCCAAAGGAGGTTCATGGCCAAGGGTAAAGATGCCCGAGTAACAGTTATTTTGGAATGTACTCGTTGTGTTCGTAACGGTGTTAATAGGGAATCAATGGGTATTTCCAGATATATTACTCAAAAGAATCGACACAATACGCCTAGTCGATTGGAATTGAGAAAATTCTGTCCCCGTTGTTACAAACATACGATTCATGGGGAGATAAAGAAATAGATCGAACCGATCGTCTGTGTGTCACCCTTTTCCAATCCAAGGAAGATGAAAAATTACATATATTAGACATATTTTAGATTTCAATATAAACAAACCAAATCCTATTTCTTAATTCTAAATCATTTTAGATCCGATCGAAATAGGATTTTCGGGATAAGGAATAAACAAACCATGGATAAATCCAAGCGACTCCTTCTTAAATCCAAACGATCTTTTCGTAAGCGTTTGCCCCCGATTCAATCGGGGGATCGAATTGATTATAGAAACATGAGTTTAATTAGTCGATTTATTAGTGAACAAGGAAAAATATTATCTAGACGGGTAAATAGATTGACCTTAAAACAGCAACGCTTAATTACTATTGCTATAAAACAAGCTCGTATTTTATCTTTGTTACCTTTTCTTAATAATGAGAAACAATTTGAAAGAAGCGAGTCGACCGCTAGAACTATTGGTCTTAGAACCAGGAATAAATAGGCTTACTCTTCAATTGAATTAAAATTCTAATCCAAACTCAACCGCAGATTGATGCTTTGTTCGAAAAATCCGAAAATATAGATTTCATTGTCGTGTCGTAAGAAAAAAAAAAAAAAGAATTAGGGGAAGAAGAATAAATCTTTTTTTTATTGAACATATTTGCTCATTTTGACCACTTTATCATATTATCAGATTTTATCATACTAATTTCTACTCTACCTTCTCGGAGTTCATTCTCCAGAGAACTCCATTTTAAGCATTCCGCTGGATTCTTTCCAATCTTCTTATTTTATGATCTCATTGGAAATCATATAAAGACAATTCCTATTTAATATAGCGATTTGGGCAAGTATTTTACGATTAAGAAGCAACTGCCTCTTGTACAGATTGTGTATGAATCTACTATAACTGTAGTCTATCTTATTATATCGAATTACTGCATTTATTCGAGTGATCCACAACTGTCGAAAATTTCTTTTTTGCCTACCTCTATCCCGATAAGCTGAAGCCAAAGCTCTTATTTTCTGTTGAGTAATAGTTCGAGTAAGTCTTGAATGAGCCCCTCGAAAGCTTGATGCAAATAAACGAATTTTTGTTCTACGTCTCCGAGCTATATATCCTCGTTTAATTCTAGTCATTGAATAAATGAAACTTTGATGAATAACTAATTGATTTCCTTTCTTTCAGTTATTCCTTTCTCCTTTCCTAGTCTATTAATAACAAAACGTATTTTTCCAATGTATAAAATAAAAATTCCAATGGCTTTTGCTACTATAACCTTCCCGACCACGATTTATTTTTTTGTTCTAGTCACCCGAAAATACGAAATTGTATTGGTACTAGGTATAAAAAAAAAAAAAAACATAGAGTAAATAAATAAAAATAGAAATGGATAAAGAAATAGTGGGTTCCTTCGTTTCTATGGTTACTTCTTAAACGGTGAGGTCCTCTCTATACACCGGAGCTCCTTCTTTTATTTCATCAATGTTATTGTTAACTTGTACAGTTCACCCTCTTTGGCTCTACCCATGAATTAGCTAGTAATCGGTCTTTCACAACGAGATCCACCTATACAGTAACGGTATTTAATTATGAAGATTAGTTGGGTAGCTGACCCTCTTAGTCCGTTCTTGGAAGAATAAGGCCATAATCTTTCTGTTAAATAAGATTTCCTCTGCTTAATGGATAAGCATTTGTTACCAATGGGGAATTCTTTCTCATCTAAAATTGAAAATTGAGGTGATTGGATTTGCACCAATAGAAACCATAAATTTCATACACAATAAAAGGATACAATAAATCTTTTTTATTGATTTTTAGGTAGTGAACGGAGTTCTTCCATTCATTCTATCCTATTCACTGGTACTTATCACTGATACGGGAAAAATTTTGTACTTTCTTTTGTCCCGGTCCATGGTCTGAACGAGTCGCACATACACCCTAGTACATGTTCCTCGACGCTGAGGGCATCCCCGAAGGGCGGGCGATTTGGTGACATTTCTGATTGGCTGTCTTGTGTTTCTAATAAGTTGTTTAATAGTTGGCATGTTGAATTGTATACATAATGAGTTGGTTTAGATCAATCCTAACCGGATGATTATGAATTACTTCTATAATTCTATATTAATAGGATTCATAGTAATAGAAAATATTATATTAACCCCCGGTAAGAAGATAAAATCTCAAATTTCGGATTTTTGCGTGAAATCCCTGCTATTTTTTATTCAACCGCTACAAGATCAACAATTCCATGAGCTTGGGCTTCTGTTGCTGACATAAAAACATCCCTTTCCATGTCTTCGGATACAACCCATAAGGGTTTGCCTGTTCTTTGTACATAAACCCTTGTGATGGTTTCGCGCAGCTTCAGTAGTTCTTCCGCTTCCAGGATAAATTCTCCTGTTTGTGCCTCATAAAAAGAACTAGCAGGTTGATGGATCATTACCCTGATGATTTAATAAATGGTTTTCTCTATCTCGCATGATCATGATGAGTCAAAGATAATAAAAAAAAGATAGGATTAACAACCGTACAGGCATCCTTTGTGCAGTGCATACGGCTCCACAATGGAATTCATTTTTACCTTCCATCGAAGGAATAGAAAATAGAGGATCTATCAGACCCAGAGCAGTAAATGATCCAATAACCACCCTTCCTTTTTTTTTAGTAATTTTAAAATACTATGATGGTTCCGTTGCTTTATTATTTCGTTTGTTATTCAGCAATCCCAAAGTTTCTTTTTTTTCGTATTTCAATTTTAAAATAAATATAAATAAATATTTCGTAGTCTTTCATAACAGAAATATTGTTAAGAGCCTTCCGTCGTGAAAACAAAAAAGTTTGTGACGCTGAAAGAGGCCTCCGATAAATCAGCTAAAATCGGAAATGCCTTTTATCTCATACTACTCTTTCGATACATAATCTAATGGTTTAGAAAAAAACAAGAAAAAAAAAATTCTCATATCGAATTCAAAGTGCCATGCTATTATTACTTAATATTCATATTTTATATGGCGAAGGCATAGTTTTATTTTTTGTCTCAAAAAAAAAAAAACTCATTGGCGCCGAGCGTGAGGGAATGCTAGACGTTTGGTAATTTCTCCTCCGACTAGAATAAAAGATCCCATTGAAGCGGCTAATCCCATGCATATTGTCTGTACATCTGGTCGCACAAATTGCATAGTATCATAAATAGCTACTCCGGGTATTACCCATCCACCGGGAGAGTTTATAAATAAATACAGATCTTTGGTATCATCCTCTATACTGAGATATACCATAAGACCAATAAGTTGATTCGAGATCTCGCTATCAACCTCTTGGCCTAAAAAAAGTAATCTTTCTCGATAAAGTCGGTTGATTAGGATAAAATTGTATCCCTTAAGAACCGTACGGGCACCTTTTGATGCATACGGTTCAAAAAAAATAGCGAAAAAAAGAATCAATGTTTAGATTCTAGCCTTCTTTAGAGGACTCTTTCTAACTTCTAATGAAGGGGCTTTTTCTTCCCTTCCATTTTTCAAGAAAGATGAGTTTTGTCCTTTGGCCCGCGGTCGTTTATCTATACTATAAATTTAAATAAATAAAAAACCAATTCATTAAATTTATCGAACTAACTTTTCATTGATGTATTGTTTCATCGAGATCAAATTAAAATTGCGATGTCATTTTCTTGTTCCCGAATGGTCTTCTTCAATTCTTTTAGGTTTATGCTCTACTCCGAGTAAAGATCTGCCCGATTTTGATTTGCACATATAGGACAAATGCCCCAATAGCATTTTGCTACGACTTCTTTTTTTTTTTTTCAATTTACTTCATACTTTTAACCAAATATTCAACCAACGTATTCATCATATTACTCGATTGATTAACAGTTTTATATCAATGCTATTTCTAAATAGAATATGATACAAGTAGTAATCATAGAATAGATAGATTCCAAATTGAGTTTTTTCTAAGCGGAGCCTGGATACTTCATTTTATTAGTACAACCAAGAAAACCATAAATTATTCTAATTGATAATATTAATCTGGATACCCCCCAAAAAATAGATCTAATTGCACTTCACGCTCCAAATTTTTGATAATTAAATCAATCCGTCTTGGGCGAAAGAGAGGATATCTCGATCGGGGGAGAGAACGGGGAAATACCATATGACCCAATATATCTGACAAGTCGCACTATACGTCAACCCACGATGCATCTTCCTCTCCAGGACTTCGAAAAGGTACTTTTGGAACACCAATAGGCATTAAAGCAAAGAAAAAAGAATTAAGTACTATAGCTCACTTTGATGTGGAAGCGTAACAACGGGTTTATTGTCTTAATAAATAAGATCGGCCTTTATCAGATTTTATCTTTTAGCATATTTTATACATAGATTGAATAAGTTCATAAAAAAGGAAAACAGAATGAATAAGGGAAAATTCTTCCGAATAGGTCTTTTGAATGATGAACAAATATGTATACATTCACTCATATAAAATAGGATCAATTCCCATCCACCATTGCGTATTGGTACTTATCGAGTATAGAATAGATCTGCTTCTTTTTGTTCCTACGAATAGAATAGAATTGTTCCATTATTACTAAAAGAATAGACCAAATATTAATCCTTTCGCCAAGATAATCCCCTCAAAAGGGGAGGTCCATAGCATAGTTTTTTTCAGTGCAATAAAGTTACATAGTGTCTATTTTTCGTTGATAAAGGGGTATTTCCATGGGTTTGCCTTGGTATCGTGTTCATACCGTTGTATTGAATGATCCCGGTCGTTTGCTTTCTGTTCATATAATGCATACAGCTCTAGTTGCTGGTTGGGCCGGTTCAATGGCCCTATACGAATTAGCAGTTTTTGATCCCTCTGATCCTGTTCTTGATCCAATGTGGAGACAAGGTATGTTCGTTATACCCTTCATGACTCGTTTAGGAATAACCAATTCATGGGGGGGTTGGAGTATCACAGGAGGGACTATAACGAATCCGGGTATTTGGAGTTACGAAGGTGTGGCCGGAGCACATATTGTGTTTTCTGGATTGTGCTTCTTAGCAGCTATCTGGCATTGGGTGTATTGGGATCTAGAAATATTTTGTGATGAACGTACAGGAAAACCTTCTTTGGATTTGCCGAAGATTTTTGGAATTCATTTATTTCTCTCAGGGTTGGGTTGCTTCGGTTTTGGCGCATTTCATGTAACAGGATTGTATGGTCCGGGAATATGGGTATCCGATCCTTATGGATTAACCGGAAGGGTACAAGCTGTAAATCCTGCGTGGGGTGTCGAAGGGTTTGATCCTTTTGTTCCGGGCGGAATAGCCTCTCATCATATTGCAGCAGGTACATTGGGCATATTAGCGGGCCTATTCCATCTTAGTGTTCGTCCGCCCCAACGTCTATACAAAGGATTACGTATGGGAAATATTGAAACCGTCCTTTCGAGTAGTATCGCTGCTGTCTTTTTTGCAGCTTTTGTTGTTGCTGGAACTATGTGGTATGGTTCAGCAACTACCCCGATTGAATTATTTGGGCCCACTCGTTATCAATGGGATCAGGGATACTTCCAGCAAGAAATATATCGAAGAGTTAGTGCCGGGCTAGCCGAAAATCAAAGTTTATCAGAAGCTTGGTCTAAAATTCCTGAAAAATTAGCTTTTTATGATTACATCGGGAATAATCCCGCAAAAGGTGGATTATTCAGAGCGGGTTCCATGGACAACGGGGATGGAATAGCTGTTGGGTGGTTAGGACACCCTGTTTTTAGAGATAAAGAAGGGCGCGAACTTTTTGTACGCCGTATGCCGACCTTTTTTGAAACATTTCCGGTTGTTTTAGTAGACGGAGACGGAATTGTTAGAGCCGATGTTCCTTTTCGAAGAGCAGAATCGAAGTATAGTGTTGAACAGGTCGGTGTAACTGTTGAGTTCTATGGCGGTGAACTCAATGGAGTCAGTTATAGGGATCCTGCTACTGTGAAAAAATATGCTAGACGTGCTCAATTGGGTGAAATTTTTGAATTAGATCGTGCTACTTTGAAATCCGATGGGGTTTTTCGTAGCAGTCCAAGGGGTTGGTTTACTTTTGGGCATGCTTCGTTTGCTTTGCTCTTCTTCTTCGGACACATTTGGCATGGTGCTAGAACCTTGTTCAGAGATGTCTTTGCTGGGATTGACCCAGATTTGGACGCTCAAGTAGAATTTGGGGCATTCCAAAAACTTGGAGATCCAACTACAAAAAGAGTATAGTCTGATACAAGATTGCTCTGTTCCTTTTTTCCTTTATTTTTTGATTTGACATAGATAGGGTACCGGATAAATCTTGATTCGGATTGCTGACTTTTCATTTCTTTGACTCTTGTCTTGGTCTTTTTTTTATCCGGAAAAAGATCCCAACTAAACAGGTATGGAAGCTATAATTGTAAACCGAAATCAAATCTATGGAAGCATTGGTTTATACATTCCTCTTAGTCTCGACTCTAGGAATAATTTTTTTCGCTATCTTTTTTCGCGAACCGCCTAAAGTTCCAACTAAAAAGGTGAAATGATTTCTCATTATCTCAATTGAAGTAATGAGCCTCACAATATTGTGAGGCTCATTACTTCAACTAGTCCCCGTGTTCCTCGAATGGATCTCTTAGTTGTTGAGAGGGTTGCCCAAAAGCAGTATATAAGGCATACCCAGTAAAACTTACAAGTAAACCAGATATAGAGATGGCAACTAGGGTTGCTGTTTCCATTATTATATAATTTCAAGACCACAATGGATCTATGATAAGATCATTTATTTACAACGGAATGGTATACAAAGTCAACAGATCTCACTGAATAAAAAAAAATATAGGATTATTTATGGCTACACAAACCGTTGAGGATAGTTCTAGATCTGGGCCAAGACGAACTATTGTAGGGGATTTATTGAAACCATTGAATTCGGAATATGGTAAAGTGGCTCCTGGGTGGGGAACTACGCCTTTGATGGGTGTCGCGATGGGTCTATTTGCGATATTCCTATCTATTATTTTGGAGATTTATAATTCTTCCATTTTACTGGACGGAATTTCAAGCAATTAGATTCGATTCACAAGAACCCCTAAATAACTTTTCAATAAAAAGTAAAGTATGTAGGTTTCCGCTTTTTAGCCCACTCTTTTTTGGTAGTTCGATCGTGGAATTTCTTTTTTTTTTCTGTATTTCCGGAATATGAGTGTGTGACTTGTTAGAATTGATCCTATGGATACGACAGAGAATAAGTCGGTCATCTTGATCAAGATGATTTTATCTCGTTGGATATTCAGTCTAGGCTAGTATCTGGAGCACAGAATATATGAAATAGATTACAAAATATTAGAACTATGATTCATACTTATCAGACCTCGTGGCCGGACTCCGAAAAAAGAGTTAGAAGTGATAAATTCAAAAAATTTTATTCTTTCGTTTATACTTATTTTGGTTAAAGGATAAACGTTTCTTTGTCTTTTTTTCATTATATTCAGTCATTGAATAAGCATTGAATAAGTGATAATCCAAGGGTTCTTACTCAGGGAATTTTTGAACTTTTTTTTGGAAGGTTTTATTGAATCATCGTGGTTCTAGTATGAATCTAAGGTTTTAATTGATTCATAGGGTCTTAACAAGAGAATTCCTATCAATAATAAAGAAAACAAGAGTAAAGTCGCATTACACACAAATCAAAGAAAAAAATAGGTAAATAGAAGATTCAAGAGGCCCCTAATGATCAATATAAATACGAATGAGCCGACT